ATACACATTATTTTAATAATGTAAATAGATGCAAATTGGTTCCCCAAAAAATACTTCTAGAGATTTTCCTGTTTCCGGGGGGTTTTCAGGATTGATAGCTATCTCAGGAGTTTAGGGGGGTAGGGGGGTTTTACGCAAAGAAACCGTAAGAAATCCCAGAGGGGGAACTCTTAGGGAAGTTAGGAGAAGTTGCTACTACTTATGCACATGATATCCTAATATGTGGTTCTTTATATAATATCTTTTCACCACGCATACTATACGCCGGGGCAAGAAAAATGTTCAGCCTTGTCTGTTAAACCCGTGTGCACTCTGAAATGCCAAGTGAAAGGAAAAAAAAAAAGAGAACCCCTTGCCCGATGGAAAGAACGCCCGGCTTGGTGGGTAACGAGGAGTATGTACTCCACCATTAACTTATGCAAGCGTCGATGAAAGTGGGAGGAATAACATCAATAAATGGCCCTGAAGTAGGAACCAAATGCCAGGAATAGTTCACTGTGTGCGACCCCCACAATAGTTGTCCCTCACCTTCAATAACCGTTATCATTAAGAAATCAACTGATGGTAGGCTCTTACTACATTAAGATTTTGAGGTATGGCGAGATGTTGGGTAAAGGTATAACTTAACTTATGAGTAATTGTGTTCGGTCTTAAATTTCGCCTGTCCAAGATTTAAATTATTGTTAGATAAAGCTATAGATGCTTTATGTAACCCTTAGTGTTATGGTGATATATGAATGGGGTAATCCTAGATATGTTGATTAAACATATATGTACTTGAATGCCCCTTATATGGTTAATATAAATGTATGGTGTAAATACATACGTGTATTTAGCACCTTAAGTTGTTTAAGAGCACTAAGAAGTGCCTAGAAACAAACAAAAGTACTTGAAGTACATTAAGCACTCGGGAGAACCCGAAGTACTTGCAAAGAATAGTTTAGCTTAGAATCCTAGCTTTGGGAGTTAGGGGCGGGAGTTAAAATCTCCTTTCTTTGAGCGGTAGGGAGGATTTTAACCTCCGGCGTCCGGTTTACAAGACCGGTGCTCTGGCGCTGAGCTACTGCCGCAGGCTCATCCGAGGGCTTTATTCTCGATTCAGCCGGCCAGGGGGGTGAGGACGAGAAAGAGGAAGAAGTAGAGGAAAGATGCGACTTGGCCAATAACAATAAACGGGTGTTCTACGGGCATTCCTCCAATTCAGGTAAGGATAGCAACGTCTGCGATTAAGGTCCAGAAGAGGAACTGGGAAAGAGGGCGGAATGTAATTCCACGTTGTTTTGAAGTGTGGAGAATTGGAACAACCATCAGAACAAGAATAGAGGCTAGTAAAGCTAAGACGCCTCCAAGCTTATTGGGGATGGAGCGTAGGATTGCGTAGGCAAAGAGAAAGTATCACTCAGGCTTAATATGTGGAGGGGTAACCAGCGGGTTCGCGGGGGTAAAATTGTCGGGGTCTCCCAACAGATTGGGGGAAAAAAGGGCAAGGGCTGTTAGAGCAATGAGGAGTACGGCAAAACCTAAGAGGTCCTTGTAGGAGAAGTAGGGGTGGAAAGATACCTTGTCGGCGTCGGAATTTAAACCAAGGGGATTATTTGACCCAGTTTCGTGAAGAAAAAGGAGATGAATAAGAGTGGCGCCTGCAATTACAAAAGGAAACAAGAAATGGAAAGCAAAGAATCGAGTGAGGGTTGCGTTATCTACGGAGAAGCCGCCTCAAATCCACTGAACAAGGGTGTTACCTACATAAGGTACTGCGGATAAAAGATTGGTAATGACTGTGGCTCCCCAGAATGATATTTGTCCCCAGGGGAGAACGTACCCAACAAAGGCGGTTATCATTACTAGTAGCAGAAGAACTACCCCAATATTTCAGGTTTCTTTATAAAGGTAGGAACCGTAGTATAACCCTCGACCGATATGCATGTAGATGCAAATAAAGAAAAAGGAGGCACCATTGGCATGAATATTACGAATGAGCCAGCCGTAGTTTACATCACGACAGATGTGTGCAACCGATGAGAAAGCTGTTGCGATGTCGGCGGTGTAATGTATGGCTAAAAAGAGTCCCGTAAGGATCTGGGTAATCAAGCAAAGGCCTAGAAGGGAACCAAAGTTCCATCATACTGAGATATTTGAGGGGGCAGGAAGGTCAACAAGTGCGTGGTTTGCAATTTTTAGTAGGGGGTGGGTCTTTCGGAGGCTTGCCATTAAAGGTTCTTGTAGTTGAATAACAACGGTGGTTTTTCAAGCCATTAGTCCTGGTTAGAGTCCTGGCAGGAATTATGACCTATATTATGTCTTTGTTTTTATTGGGGCTGGTGTTAGGTTTGGTTGCAGTAGCTTCTAATCCTTCTCCTTATTTTGCTGCCCTAGGTTTGGTGGTAGTAGCGGGCATGGGGTGTGGGGTACTAATCAATTATGGGGGGCCTTTCTTGTCGCTAGTTTTATTCCTAATTTACCTGGGGGGCATGCTGGTCGTGTTTGCGTATTCAGCCGCTCTTGCTGCTGAGCCCTACCCGGAAAGCTGAGGAAGTCGGCCGGTCGCGGCGTATATGGCCGTGTATGGAATGAGCGTGGCACTGATTTCTAGTAAGTTTTGAGGGGAGTGATACGAGTCTTCGTGGGTCCCAGGGGACGAGCTTGACGAGCTCTCTGTATTTCGAGGGGATATTGGGGGGGTTGCTTTAATATACTCGATGGGGGGAGGGATGCTGGTTGTAAGTGCGTGGGTGTTGTTGTTAACACTCTTTGTTGTTCTAGAGCTAACTCGGGGTCTTAGTCGTGGGACACTACGGGCCGTTTAGTTGGTAAGTAAAAGAGTGGCAAGAGCGAGAGTTAAAAGAAAAAGGGCAAGGTAGGTCTTGATTATGCCCCGTTGTGTGTTACTTGTTGTCGTAATAAGGGGGGCATTCAGGGTGGCAATAGCTTTCGGGCCAGACTTTTCTAATCATGTTTGGTCTACCATCTGACTTGCAATTGTTTGGCCAAGAACTAGGTTAAGTTTAGGGGAGAGTCGATGAACAATTAACGGGAAGAAGCCTAGCATGTTGGAAAAATGATGGGGAGCTAAAGAAGGAGTGGGCTTAAATTGTTTACTTGTAAGAGAAGCTAGTTCTAGGGCAAGCAGGAGGCCGCCAATCGTAACGATCAGTGCAGCAAGTTTAAGTAGAGGGGGCATTGTTATAACCGGTGTTTTTAGGGGAATAATGTTAGAGGTAATTAGAAGGCCGGCGATGATACTGCCTCAGGCTAGTCGCTTGATTGGGTTGATCACTGCTGGGTTGTTTTCATTAATAGGGGAGAGTGGGTTAAAGCGAGGGTGGCCCATAGACACAAAATACACAACCCGGAGGCTGTAGATGGCTGTGAAGGAGGTGGCCAGGAGTGTTAGGGTGAGGGCTCAGGCGTTTAGGTGGGATGTGTTTAATGCCTCAATGATGGCGTCTTTCGAGAAAAAGCCCGCTAAGAAAGGGGTTCCTGTCAAGGCAAGGCTCCCAACTGTCAGGGAGGAAGAGGTAAAAGGGGTGAGGTGGTGCATCCCCCCCATCTTGCGAATATCCTGCTCATCGTTTAGGCTGTGAATAATTGAACCCGAGCACAAAAAAAGTATAGCCTTGAAAAAGGCGTGGGTACAAATATGAAGGAAGGCTAATTGTGGCTGATTTAACCCGAGAGTAACCATTATTAAGCCTAGCTGGCTGGATGTTGAGAATGCAACGATCTTCTTGATGTCGTTTTGTGTTAGGGCACAGGTGGCTGTAAATAAGGTTGTTAGGGCACCAAGACAAAGACAGACGGTAAGGGCGGTAGAATTCTCTGCTAGTAAAGGGCTCATTCGAATTAAGAGAAAAATGCCCGCAACAACCATTGTACTGGAATGCAGTAGGGCAGAGACCGGTGTAGGACCCTCCATAGCGGAGGGGAGCCAAGGATGGAGCCCAAACTGGGCAGACTTTCCTGTGGCCGCGACGATTAACCCAAGAAGAGGAAAAGTGAGGTCGTAGCCTTTAGCGGCTACAAACACTTGTTGCATCTCTCAGGAGTTAAGGTTTGTAGCTACCCATGCTATGGCAAAAATTAATCCTACATCCCCGACTCGATTGTACACCACCGCTTGAAGAGCTGCAGTGTTTGCATCCGCCCGCCCGTACCACCACCCGATGAGAAGAAAAGACATGATGCCAACCCCCTCCCACCCGATGAAGAGTTGAAAGAGATTATTTGCTGTAACTAAAACAATTATAGCAATGAGAAAGACTAGAAGGTACTTGAAGAAGCGGTTTATGTAAGGATCTGCGTGCATATACCAGGATGCAAATTCCAAGATAGATCAGGTGACATAAAGGGCAATGGGAGTAAAAATAATCGAATAGAAGTCAAACTTGAAGCTAATGTTGATATCAAAAACGAGGGTGTTTATTCAGCTTCAGGACGTAACGATTGCCTCCGCCCCGTCGTTGATGAATAGAAAAAGGGGTAAAAGACTCACTAGAAAAGCCAGCTTGACTGCAGTTTTAACATGTGAAATAGCCCAGTCGGGGCCTCGGGGGTTTGGATTTAGTGTGGTAAGGATTGGGAGTGTCAGCAATGAAAAGATAATAATTAAGCTCGAGGTTATTATTAAGGCTGTGGGGTGCATAGCTACTACTTGGATTTGCACCAAGAGTTTCTGGTTCCTAAGACCAACGGATGAGCTGTTATCCTTTAGAAGCAGGGGCGAGTGAGCCTTGGGGTTCAACCAAGGTCACGGAGATTAGCAGTCTTCGTTGCTGGCGAGCCTCTCTCGGTGGATAAGGGGGTTTTAACCCTTGTTTTTAGAATCACAATCTAATGTTTTTGTTAAACTATATCTACAGCATGCTCAGCCCCAGACTAATTCAGGCTTAAGTATTAGAAGAACTAGCGGGAGTAGGTGGAGGGCCATGAGTAAGTGTTCTCGAGAGTGAGAGGGATCTAGAGCAACGAGGTGTGAGGGGATTGGCCCTCGCTGAGTTATAAGAAACATGTAGAGGGAATAACTTGCGGTAATTAGTATTCCGGCCCCGGTTAAGGCAAGTGTCCACCAAGATCAGTTGAACAAAGAGGTTACAATTATCAGTTCCCCCATGAGGTTTGGGAGAGGGGGGAGAGCCAGATTAGCCAGGCTGGCAATAAATCATCAGGCTGTCATAAGGGGTAGTACCACTTGCAGACCTCGGGCTAAAAGCATTGTTCGGCTGTGGGTACGTTCATAGTTTGTGTTAGCCAGGCAGAAAAGCGCAGAAGATGTTAAGCCGTGGGCAATCATTAAGGTAAGAGCCCCCGAGAAGCCTCATGGGGTTTGGATAAGAATGCCCCCCACAACCAGGCCTATGTGGCTTACTGAGGAGTAGGCAATAAGGGATTTTAAATCTGTTTGACGCAGGCAAATAGACCCTGTTATAACTACGCCTCACAATGCGAAAATAATAAACGGGTAGCTTAGGTCCTTAGTTAAGGGTTCAAGTACAACAACAATACGCATTATTCCGTAGCCCCCTAGCTTGAGAAGAACAGCCGCAAGGATTATAGAGCCTGCTACAGGGGCTTCAACGTGGGCTTTGGGTAGCCACAGGTGTACGCCGTACAGGGGTATCTTTACCAAGAATGCCAGGAGGCAGGCCGCTCATCATAACTTGTCTGCGAAAGAGGTGAGTTGAAAGGGATCCGAAAATTGGAGGGTAATTAAAGAGAGGGTGCCGGAGCTACTTTGTAGCAGGAGAAGGGCGACTAGGAGGGGGAGGGACCCTGCTAGGGTATAGAACAGGAAATAGACCCCCGCGTTAAGTCGTTCTGTTTGGTTGCCCCACCGAGTAATAATAATTAATGTTGGGATCAGGGTGGCCTCAAATATAACGTAAAATATGATTACTTCGGTGGCAGCAAAAGCTATAATAAGAAAAAACTGAAGGGACGTCAAGAGTGTAATGTACATTCGTTGGCGATTTACGGGCTCTGAGGCTGTGTGGTTTTGACTTGCAAGAATTATTAGGGGTAAAAGTCAGCAGGTGAGGACAAGAAGGGGGATCGACAAAGGATCTGCGGCTATGTATATCCCAAGGTTAGATCAGCCAAACTCAGATGCGTTTTTTAGTCAAGTAAGGCTAGCCAGGGCAATAATGAGGCTGTGTACGAGGGTGGTAGGCCAAAGTCATTTGGCTGGTGCCCCTCAAGCAGTGGGGATAAGCATAAGGGTTGGAATAAGAATTTTTAGCATTGTAAGAGGTTTAGGCTTTGGAGTCGATCAGTTCCGTGGGTGCGGGCGGTGGCTACTAGAAGGGCAAGGCCGGCACTTGCTTCGCAGGCTGAAAATGCTAGGAGGAGTATGGGGGCTGCTGAGAAGTTCGTAGAGTCTAGTTGCAGTGTTCATAGGGAAAGGGCAATGAACAAAGAAAGTATTATTCCTTCTAAACACAAGAGGGCGGAAAGAAGGTGGGTACGATGAAATGCTAGGCCTGTTAGTCCAAGGATAAAGGCTGATGAAAAAGCAAAGTGAACTGGGGTCATTAGGCAATTATGGGTTTTAACCACAAGTTTTTGAGCCGAAATCAAATGTTTTTCTTAGACTAATCACCTATTCGGCTCACTCTAGACCGCCTTGGAGTCATTCATAGATGAGGCCGAGGGTTAAAAGGGCCAGCACGGCGGAGGCCCATAGGAATGTTAATAGTGGGGTTGCAAGTTGATCTCCCCAAGGAAGAGGAAGTAGAAGGGCAATCTCTAGGTCAAAAAGGAGAAACAGAATAGCTACGAGAAAAAACCGAAGGGAGAAAGGCAGGCGGGCCGAGCCTAGGGGGTCAAACCCGCATTCGTAGGGAGAGAGTTTCTCGTGGTCGGGGGTTATCTGAGGAAGCCAAAAGGACACAAGGGCCAGGATGATTGGTAAAATAGTGGTAATAACAATAATAGTTGTAATTAGATTCATTATCTTTCCTTGGACTCTAACCAAGACCGGGTGATTGGAAGTCACTTATACTTATCTGATACTAGAAAGACTAAGAACCTCATCAGTAGATGGAGATATAAAGGAAAAGTCAGACAACGTCCACGAAATGTCAATATCAGGCGGCTGCTTCAAACCCAAAATGGTGCTCGGATGTAAAGTGGTATTGAACTTGACGAATTAGGCAAATGGCGAGGAATGTGGAGCCAATAATTACGTGTAGTCCGTGAAAGCCTGTGGCTACAAAAAATGTGGCGCCGTAAACGCCGTCCGCAATAGTGAAGGGGGCTTCGTAGTACTCTATGGCCTGCAGGAACGTGAAGTAGAAGCCTAATAGAATTGTCAGTGCAAGGGATTGAATGGCTTGTTTGCGTTCTCCTTCTATAATGCTGTGGTGCGCTCAGGTGACGGTCACCCCCGAGGCAAGGAGAACAGCGGTGTTTAGCAGGGGCACTTCGAAGGGGTCGAGAGGGGTGATGCCTGTGGGGGGCCAGCAGCCCCCTAGCTCAGGTGTTGGGGCCAGGCTCGAGTGGTAGAACGCTCAAAAGAACCCAAGAAAAAAGAAGACTTCGGACGTAATAAATAGAATTATTCCGTACCGGAGCCCTTTTTGCACGGGGGGTGTGTGGTGACCCTGGAATGTCCCTTCTCGAATAATGTCTCGTCATCATTGGTATATTGTCAGAAGAAGCAGGGCTATTCCCAAAGCTATAAGTGTTGTTGAGTGGAAGTGGAATCAGATTGCAAGGCCTGATGTTATTAACAGGGCGGCTACTGCACCCGTGAGAGGTCAGGGGCTGGGGTCAACTATATGATATGCATGTGCTTGATGGGCCATTAAACGTTCTCTTGTAGATAAAGGGTTAGAAGGAGAACAAATACGTAGGCTTGAATCATGGCTACGGCGATTTCCAGAAGGGTTAAAAGAACAAGGACTGTGGAGGTTAAGATTGCTACTGTAGGCATTAGGGGTAATAAGACAAATGCGGCCGTGGCAATAAGCTGAATCAAAAGATGGCCAGCGGTGAGATTGGCTGTAAGCCGGACCCCCAGGGCAAGGGGGCGAATAAATAAGCTAATTGTCTCAATGATAATAAGAACAGGGATAAGAGGCCCGGGGGTGCCTTCTGGTAATAGGTGCCCTAGGGCATGGGTGGGTTGATTTCGCATCCCAATAATTACGGTGGCTAGTCAAAGGGGTACTGCTAGGCCGAGGTTTAGGGACAGTTGGGTAGTGGGTGTAAAAGTGTAAGGAAGGAGCCCGAGCATGTTGAGAGTAATTAAGAAGATTATTAAGGATGCCAAAAGGGCGGCCCACTTATGTCCTCCGGTGTTTAATGGGAGGAGCAGTTGTTGGGTAAAACGGTTAATAAATCAGCTTTGAAGGGCAAGAAAGCGGTTGTTGAGCCATCGAGCAGAAGGTGCAGGGTAGAGGACCCAGGGGAGGGAAAGGGCTAGAGCTATCAGGGGGATTCCCATAAATGTAGGGCTTATAAATTGGTCAAAGAAGCTTAGTGTCATGGTCAGGTTCAGGGCTCTGTTTTAGGTTTCTCAGTGCTTTGAGATGTAGGCTCATTGGGGTAGGTGTGGGCCAGGATTTTTGTTGGGACAACAACTAAAAAAATTAGTCAGGTAAAAACTAAAATAGCAAATCAAGGTGCGGGGTTGAGCTGAGGCATGTCGCTAGGGGTGGTTGGGAATCACCAGTCTTTAGCTTAAAAGGCTAACGCTAGGCCCGATTTAGCTTCTTAGCGAGGCGTCTTCAAGTATTAAGGAGGATCAGTTTTCAAAGTGTTCTAGAGGAACTGCTTCTACTACGATAGGTATAAAGCTGTGGTTTGCGCCGCAAATCTCGGAGCATTGTCCATAAAAGACCCCAGGTCGGGACGCAATAAAGGCTGTTTGATTTAGGCGGCCGGGGACTGCGTCTATTTTTACACCTAAAGCGGGAACTGCCCATGAGTGAAGAACGTCTTCTGCGGATACTAAGACTCGAATTGGGGACTCAACTGGGATAACTATTCGGTGGTCGGCTTCTAAAAGGCGAAATTGGCCGGGGGAGAGGTCTTGTGTCGGAATTATGTACGAGTCAAATCCGAGGTCTTCATAGTCTGTATATTCGTAGCTTCAGTACCATTGGTGGCCCAGGGCTTTAATTGTAAGGTGGGGATCATTAATTTCGTCCATAAGGTAAAGAATTCGAAGGGAAGGTAAAGCGATTAAGATAAGAATAACCGCAGGCAGTACTGTTCAAATAATTTCGATCTCCTGGGAGTCTAGAATGTACTTGTTAGTTAATTTGGTGGAAACTATTGCCACAATAATGTAAAGTACTAAAGTGCTAATTAGGAACACAATTATAAGAGCGTGGTCGTGAAAATGAAGAAGTTCTTCTATTACGGGGGAAGCTGCATCTTGAAATCCTAGTTGTGAGGGATGGGCCATTAGTTAAACAAGATACGCAGGGGTTTAACCCACAATTTTGCCTTGACAAGGCAATGTAATAGCCATTTTACTAGCATCTTATAAAGAAAGTGACAGAGCGGTTATGTAGCTGGCTTGAAACCAGCCCATGGGGGTTCGACTCCTCCTTTTCTCGTTAGTTGGACCGAACCTGCACAAATGCAGGCTCTTCAAATGTATGGTAAGGGGGAGGGCAGCCGTGGAGTCACTCGACGTTAGTTGCGGTTAATTCGACTGCTAATACTTCACGTTTGGCGGCAAAGGCTTCTCAAATAATAAACAGAAACATGATGACTGCCACTAGGGAAATAAGAGAGCCGATGGACGAGACAGTGTTTCAGAGGGTATAGGCGTCTGGGTAGTCGGAATACCGCCGAGGCATTCCGGCCAGGCCAAGAAAGTGTTGTGGAAAAAATGTCAGGTTTACTCCTGTGAACATAATGCCAAAGTGGATTTTTGTTCAGGTGCTGTGTAGGGTGTAACCTGAAAACAGCGGGAACCAGTGGACAAAGGCGGCAACGATAGCAAACACTGCACCCATCGATAAAACATAGTGGAAATGGGCTACTACATAGTAGGTGTCATGTAGGACAATGTCTAGCGAGGAGTTGGCTAGTACAATTCCAGTTAGTCCTCCAACTGTGAAGAGGAAAATAAAGCCTAGGGCCCATAAAAGGGGGGTTTCTCACTTAATAGAGCCCCCGTGAAGGGTTGCAAGTCAGCTGAAGACCTTGACGCCGGTGGGAATGGCGATAATTATAGTTGCAGATGTAAAGTAAGCTCGGGTGTCTACATCCATTCCGACTGTAAACATATGGTGGGCCCATACGATGAAGCCTAAAAGGCCAATGGCCATCATAGCCCAAACTATTCCCATGTAGCCGAAGGGTTCTTTTTTCCCTGCGTAGTAGGCAACGATGTGGGAAATTATTCCAAACCCAGGCAGAATAAGAATATAGACCTCCGGGTGACCAAAGAACCAGAACAGGTGCTGGTACAGGATGGGGTCCCCTCCTCCTGCGGGGTCAAAAAAGGTGGTGTTTAAATTTCGATCTGTGAGGAGCATAGTAATGCCTGCGGCAAGCACGGGAAGAGAAAGGAGAAGAAGCACAGCAGTAATTAGTACGGCCCACACGAATAGTGGTGTTTGATACTGGGAAATGGCTGGGGGTTTTATGTTAATAATGGTGGTAATAAAATTGATGGCCCCTAGAATTGAAGAAATACCTGCCAGGTGAAGGGAAAAAATAGTTAGATCAACGGATGCCCCGGCATGTGCTAGGTTACCAGCTAGCGGGGGGTAAACTGTTCAGCCCGTCCCGGCCCCCGCTTCTACCCCGGAAGAGGCAAGTAGTAGAAGGAATGAAGGGGGGAGGAGTCAGAAGCTCATGTTGTTTATTCGAGGAAAGGCCATGTCGGGGGCCCCGATCATAAGTGGAATAAGTCAGTTCCCGAATCCTCCAATCATGATTGGCATCACTATAAAGAAAATTATTACAAAGGCGTGTGCTGTAACAATTACGTTGTAAATCTGATCGTCTCCGAGGAGCGCGCCGGGTTGGCTAAGTTCAGCTCGGATAAGCAAGCTTAGGGCGGTGCCTACTATTCCGGCCCAGGCACCAAATACTAGATAGAGGGTGCCGATGTCTTTGTGATTAGTCGAGAAGAATCAACGTGTGGTGGCCACAGGTAGGATGGCTGAGTGTCTAAGCGGTGGATTGTAACCCCATTAACAGAGGTTTAAGCCCTCTTCTTACCAAGCCCCGAGGTGTTTGTCACATCAGATTGCAAATCTTAAGGAGCAGGCTAGCGTCTGCCGGGGCTTTCCCCCGCCTTTTGTCCCCGGACAGGCGGGGGAAAGGGTAGACGGATGCTCGCTGGTTTGAGCGCTTAGCTGTTAACTAAGAATTTGTAGGATCGAGGCCTACCCACCTAGAAAGGCTTTAGCTTAATTAAAGTGTCTGCTTTGCATGCAGGAGATGTGGGGTAATATCCCGCAAGCCTTATCAGGGACTGGGAGATTTTCACTCTCGCTTAGGGCTTTGAAGGCCCTTGGTCTTGTGCTAACCTAAGTCTCTTAAAGGGCGAGTAGTGCTGCAACTGCTGGGGTGAGTGGGAGAAGTAAGAGAGTGGCGGTAGTTGCGACGGCCAGGGGAAGTGTAGACTGTAAGTGTTGAAGTCGCCAAGGGGTTGTGCCCGTTAGGTTGTTAGGGGACATAGTCAGAGCTATTGCATAGGAAAGGCGCAAATAAAAGTAAAGGCTGAGGAGTGCCGACATCGCGGCAAGGGTTGCTGTTGGGGCAAGGTCCTGCTTAGCTAGCTCCTGAAGGATAAGCCATTTTGGCATGAACCCCGTGAGTGGGGGTAGGCCCCCTAATGACAGAAGGACCAAAGGGGTGAGGGCTGTAAGGGCAGGTGCTTTAGCTCATGAAGTGGCTAGCATGTTGATACTTGTTGACTTGCTTAGTTTAAACACAAGAAATGTTGAGAGGGTCATTACAAAGTATGTTAGTAGGGTGAGAAGTGTCAGAGAAGGGGAGAACTGAAGCACAATAATTATCCAGCCGAGGTGGGCGATGGACGAGTAGGCAAGAATCTTTCGGAGCTGCGTCTGGTTAAGACCTCCTCAACCTCCTACAAGTGTGGATGCCAAACCAAAAGCGATTAGGATAGTCGAATTGGTTGGTTGAATCTGTAGTAAGAGAGCAAAGGGGGCTAATTTTTGCCAGGTGGAGAGGATAAGCCCGGTAGTAAGATCCAACCCCTGAAGAACCTCAGGAAGTCAGGAGTGAACAGGTGCGAGCCCAATTTTTAGTGCCAAGGCCATAATAATAAGGGTTGTGGGGAGAGGGTGAGTTATTTGTTGAATGTCCCATTGCCCTGTTAGTCAAGCATTAGTGGTGCTGGCAAAAAGAAGCATGGCTGCTGCAGTAGCTTGAGTAAGAAAGTACTTAGTGGTCGCTTCTACTGCCCGGGGGTGATGGTGCTGTGCTATCAGGGGAATAATGGCCAAAGTATTCATTTCAAGTCCTATTCAGGCCAGGAGCCAGTGTGAACTTGCAAACGTAATTGTGGTGCCTAGGCCTAAGCCAAAAAGGAGGGTGGCCAAGATGTACGGGTTCATTAGTAAAGGAAGGAGTTTAACCAACATGTTTGGGGTATGGGCCCAAAAGCTTAATTAGCTGACTTTACTAGGAAGTGGTGTAGTGGAAGCACTAAGAGTTTTGATCTCTTCAGGCAGGGTTCGAGTCCCTCCTTTCTAAGGAGTCGGGGGGACTTTAACCCCCATAATTCACTCTATCAAAGTGGCCCTTTTCTTCAGGCACAACTCCCGGGCTATAGTTGGGGGGGTAAACCGGCAAATGCAATGGGGAGCGCAAGGTGTCAAATTACCAATGCTAAAGTTAGAGGTAGAAAATTTTTTCAGATAAGGTGCATCAGTTGGTCGTACCGAAACCGAGGATAGGAGGCCCGGACCCAAAGAAATACGACTGACAGAAGTGCTGCCTTTGTCATGAGGTTAATAGCAGTAAGTTCAGGGATGGTTGGGATGTGGGAGGCCCCCAGGAAAAGTGTAGCGGATAGGGTATTTATGAGTAAAATATTTGCGTATTCTGCCAAAAAAAATAAAGCGAAAGGGCCCCCCGCGTATTCGACGTTAAAGCCTGAGACTAGTTCTGACTCACCCTCAGTAAGGTCAAAGGGTGCACGGTTGGTCTCTGCAAGGGTGGAGATGTATCATATTGCGGCAAGGGGTCAAGCGGGCATAATTAGTCAAATGCTTTCTTGGGCCACGTTGAAGGTTTGCAGCGTAAAGCCCCCAGTAAAAATGATGATGTTTAAAAGAATTAGTCCCAAACTAACCTCATAGGAGATTGTCTGGGCCACAGCCCGCAGGGCGCCAATAAGGGCGTATTTCGAATTTGAGGCCCAGCCTGAGCCTAGAATTGAGTAAACGGCCAGGCTTGACAGAGCGAGAAGAAACAAGATCCCGAGGTTAAGATCTACGACAGGGTAAGGCATAGGCATAGGGGCCCAGAGGGTAAGGGCAAGTGTTAGAGCAAGAATAGGGGTAAAGAGAAACAAGAGTGGAGAGGCGGTTGAAGGGCGAACGGGTTCCTTAATAAAGAGTTTTACACCATCGGCGATGGGTTGTAGTAGCCCGTATGGGCCTACGATATTGGGGCCTTTACGAAGCTGCATGTAGCCAAGAACTTTCCGCTCAAGAAGGGTTAGGAAGGCAACAGCCAAGAGGACGGGGACGATGAAGGCCAGGGGGTTGATGATGTGGGTAACAAGCATTGAAATCATAGTTAAGGAGAGGATTTGAACCCCTGTGGAAAGGGCTTAGGCCTTTTGCAATTACCGGGCTCTGCCACCTTGACATGCCGTTCTCTTCGGCAGGGGGGCATGCCCTCTTGCCTATTTTAGTTGTTTTCATTAGGTGGGGGGGAGGCGTACTTGCGGTATGGGCCTCTTCTTCTCGGTCCTTTCGTACTAGAAAAGATCATATCATAGATAGAAACTGACCTGGATTACTCCGGTCTGAACTCAGATYACGTAGGACYTTAATCGTTGAACAAACGAACCCTTAATAGCGGCTGCACCATTAGGATGTCCTGATCCAACATCGAGGTCGTAAACCCCCTTGTCGATATGGGCTCTAAAAGGGGATTGCGCTGTTATCCCTAGAGTAACTCGGTCCGTTGATCGGCGTTGCCGGATCTTATTGGTCAGAAATTCTGTTAACTAGAGCAGGAGCTCTTAGTTGTAGGAGGGGTGCTCCCTTTCCACGTGGGGGTTTTTTGTTTCCCCGCGGTCGCCCCAACCAAAGACATTAGAGCAGGTTTCACTTGGTTTTGTCCCTTAACAAGGAGTGTTTAACATGATCTGCTTTACATCTGAAGCTTCATAGGGTCTTCTCGTCTTATGTTTTTATCCCCGCTTCTGCACGGGGAGATCAATTTCATTGACTTGAAAGAGGAGACAGTTAAGCCCTCGTTGTGCCATTCATACAGGTCTCCATTTAAAAGACAAGTGATTGCGCTACCTTCGCACGGTCAAAATACCGCGGCCGTTAAACTTATAGTCACAGGGCAGGCGGGACCTCTTATTTTATAGTTTTACAAGAGGCGATGTTTTTGGTAAACAGGCGAGGCTTGGTGTGTTTGCCGAGTTCCTTCTCTTTCTTTTAGTCTTTCCTTAGGGGCACGCCTGTGTGGGGTTAACGGTTGGTTAGTTGAATGTTCTTCTGGTTGTTTGGTCTGTTGTTCAGTACCCTCTTGGATTGGGGCCGTTAAGGTTCGGTGGGGGGTCCGTTCCGACTTACACGCGTGCAGGGAGAGAGGCGTAGGCTCTCTTATTACTCATATTAGCAGGGTCACTCCCATGTTGGCATGGGACGGCCCAGTAAAACTAGGGGGATAAGATTTTATGATCCGAATAAAGGGGTGGCAGTATACTTGAGCTTTAACGCTTTCTACGGGGATGGCTGCTTTTAGGCCCACCTAAATATTTTACCTTTTGTAATTATGATCTTTACCCTCCTGGAAAAGTTGTATCTTGATTCAAAGGGGCTGTACCCCCTTTGACTAACTCTCTTGGTTTCTTAAAGATATCAGAAGGGGTAAGACTGAGGTGAATAAAGAACCCGGGAGGCTGAACTTCTATCCAATTCCTAGGCAACCAGCTATAACTAAGTTCGGTAGGTCTGTCACCTCTACTCAAAGCTCTTCCCACTCTTTTGCAACAGAGACGGGTTTGCCCTATTAATAGGCTGTCTTGAAGTAGCTCACTTAGTTTCGGGTTATCAAACTAAAGCACACTTTGCTTGGGTTACACTGGCTAAATCATGATGCAAAAGGTACGAGGTTATATCTCTGCTTTTATAGGCTTCACTGGGTTATTTCATTTCTCTTTCAGCGTTCCCTTGCGGTACTTTCTCTATTGCTCCACGGCCCCTTTTCTGTCACACATACTCGGGGGGAAAAATGGTTTGTTTAACACAGTATTAGTGTATTAGGGGGTATAAATGTTGATTTATTGTTTATGGTTCTGGGGGCTAGCTGTTGGGCGTCAGGGCACTCCGATTTGCACGGGGGACTTCTCAGTGTAAGGGAGATGCTTTTCTATCTTAGCTATGCTCTGATTTTTCCAAGTGCACCTTCCGGTACACTTACCATGTTACGACTTGCCTCCCCTCCGCGATTTTAAGGTGTTAATTACTCGAGTTAGTAGGCTTGGGGAGAGTGACGGGCGGTGTGTGCGCGCTTCAGGGCCAATTTCAGTGGGACGCTCTACTTCCCTCTTACTGCTAAATCCTCCTTCGGATGCACGTTTCAGTGCATCGTTCGTATTTCCTGTTGTAGGAAATGTAGCCCATTTCTTCCCTCCCCATACGCTACACCTCGACCTGACGTTTTAGGTTGTGCCAATTTTGCTTACTATTTAACCTTCACAGGGTAAGCTGACGACGGCGGTATATAGGCGGGGATAACAAGGGGAGGTGAGGTTGAACGGGGGTTATCGGTTCTAGAACAGGCTCCTCTAGGTGGATCTAAAGCACCGCCAAGTCCTTTGGGTTTTAAGCTAATGCTCGTAGTTCCCAGGCGGGTAACAAATGTGTTGTGTTACCAATGTTTACGGCTAGGCATAGTGGGGTATCTAATCCCAGTTTGTGTCGTAGCTTTCGTGGGTTCAGAATTATAAAGCCACTTTCGTTGTTGGTCTTCATACCTTCGGGTGCGTATAACAGTTCTGAAGGTGTTCGGCTTTAGTTTTGGAAGGAACCTTAACCACGCTTTACGCCGGTGTCTATCAGCTTGGGCCTCTCGTATAACCGCGGTGGCTGGCACGAGTTTTACCGGCCCTCTTAGCTTTGACTAAGTCAAGTTTTCACTTATGGCTTAATGTTTATCACTGCTGAGTTCCCTTGGGGGTGTGGCTAAGCAAGGTGTCGTGGGCTAGCCGTGGCGTGCCTGATACCAGCTCCTTGTTCCCGGGCAGGGAACTGTAGGGCATTCTCACGGGGATGCGGATACTTGCATGTGTAAGTTTAGCTAAAGTTGATAGTAAAGTCAGGACCAAGCCTTTGTGCCCGCGGAACTTTCTAGGGTTCATCTTAACATCTTCAGTGTTATGCTTTAATTAAGCTACGCTAGC